TTATTTGATCAGATCTTTGAGTCATTTATTTCTCTTGAAATCTCTTCAATGTTTATTTCTCCACCCGTCAATGTTTATTTCTACACCCGTCTTTTTTTAGGGGGTCTGCAGCCATTATGTGGCATAGGGGTTACATCCCGTACGAAACTTAAAAGTATACCACTTCTACGAATAGCTCGTAATGCTGCATCTCTTCCGAGACCCGGACCTTTTATCATGACTTCTGCTCGTTGCATACCTTGATCCGCTACTGCTCGAATAGCATTTCCTGCTGCGGTTTGAGCAGCAAAGGGTGTCCCTCTTCTTGTACCCCTGAATCCACAAGTCCCAGCGGAGGACCAAGAAATCACCCGCCCCCGTACATCTGTAATAGTCACAATGGTGTTGTTGAAACTTGCTTGAACATGAATAACGCCTTTTGGTATTCGACGTGCACTTTTACGTGAACCAATCCGTCCAGTCCTACGTGAAACACTTTTTGGTATAGATTTTGCCATATTTTATCATTTCATAAATAGAAGTCAGATATATGGATATATCCATTTCATGTCAAAACAGATCTTTTATTTTGATTTGGTCATCGGTTCCTTTAGAGAGTCCCTTTTCGAAAGATTATCCTTGTCTTTGTTTATGTCTCGGGTTGGAACAAATTACTATAATGCGGCCTCTCCTACGGATCAGTCGACATTTTTCACAAATTTTACGAACGGAGGCTCTTATTTTCATAGTTGTTATTCCTTAACTGAATTGCGAATCTACTTATTGGAAGAAAATAAGTTTCTTGAAATTTTTGAACAGTGACTTGTATCCTCATGAAAGGAATGTTGAAAAACCGCCTAATCATTCGAATCCTTGTTGTGTAGTCTATAAATTATACGCCCTCCATTTGAACCATAACGACTTACTTAATTTTGACTCTTTTGGCTCTATCTACAGGTAGTACACGTATAAAACTGTGTCGAACCCTTCCTGAAACATAACTTCGAATCTGACTTCAGTAGATAAACGAACCCGGAGCATACCATTGGGAAGTGTTTCAGTAATTAAACCTTCATGAATCCATTCATTTTTCTTCTTTCATTCCAGACAAAACCCCCTTGAAGTATCAACTAATGTAGGAGGAGTGATATTAGACAACTTGTCTTTTTTCGTTTTTTTTTCACAAATTAGGAAGTTCCGGATATAATTCGGGTACCAGAAAGATTACCATATATAACACAAAATTTCTCCGCCTATTCTTTCTAGTCGAGCCGCACGGTCTGTCATTATACCCCGAGAAGTAGAGAGAATTACAATCCCCATCCCGTCTAAAATTCTCGGAATTCGTTGATAGTTCGAATAGATTCGGAGACCAGGTCGACTGATTCGTTTTAAATTTAAACTGGTTCTATATGGTCTTGTCCTATTCCTTCTATGTCGTAAGGTTAAAACCAAAAAAGATTTGTTGTTTTCCACAAGTTTCCTTACGTTTTCGAGAAAACCCTCTCGTAAAAGTATTTTAACAATGTTTTCGGTGATGTTAGTAGACGCTATTCGAACCGTTCCTTTTCTATCCATGTCAGCATTTCGTATAGAAGTTATTATGTCAGCAATAGTGTCCTTACCCATGATAAACGCAAATTATTGTTACTTCCGAATTTTTATATAATCAACATGTTCGTTTTATTTATGAAAATTTTTAAAAGTATATGCGTGAGACATAATCTACTAATTTATCTATTTTAATTAAAGACTATCACTCTATCGCGATCTCGTATTATAATACCTCAGGTGCTAATGAAACTATTTTAGTAAAATTTAACTGTCTCAATTCCCGTGCGATCGCGCCAAAAACTCGAGTTCCTTTTGGATTTCCTTCTTGATCAATGACAACTGCAGCATTGTCATCATATCGTATTATCATACCGTTGTCACGCTTGAGTTCTTTACAAGTACGTACAATTACAGCTCTGATCACTTCGGATTTTTGTAGAGGCGTATTTGGTACTGCTTCCTTGATCACAGCAACAATAACGTCACCAATATGAGCATATCGGCGATTACTAGCTCCTAGGATTCGAATACACATTAATTCTCGGGCCCCGCTGTTGTCTGCTACATTCAAATGGGTTTGAGGTTGAATCATATCATTTTTTTAATCTGTTTTTTTAATGTAAAGTAAAGCAAAGGACGAAGTAAAAAAAAAAAAAAAGAAAACCTGCAATTGTTTTTTTTATACCCAAGACTTCTTTCCTTTGGTTCACCATTCCTATCCAGAAATAATGAATTGAGTTCTTATAGGCATTTTTGACGCCGCTATTGAAATAGCCTTTCGAGCTATATTTTCGGCTACTCCACCCATTTCATAAAGTATTCTACCTGGTTTAACGACAGCTACCCAATATTCGGGAGATCCTTTCCCCGAACCCATACGAGTTTCCGTAGGTCTTACTGTAACTGGTTTATCTGGAAATACACGTACCCATATTTTTCCCCCACGGCGTACATTTCGTGTCATTGC